ATATAGAACTCTGATTCAAAAATCTCTTGAATCAGCCCCCCGCAAAAAATTGCCAACCCATTTGACTCTTCATCCATTCCAATATAAAGGATTAGTCAATCAAATAATAGATAGTAAATGGGTTGGTTTGAAAATTAATGAATTGCTGGTTGTAGAATATTATTCTCGTCAGACTTAAACCTAATTAAAATAAGAATAATTTTTAAAATAAGAATAATTTTGATCCGAGGATTTTCCCCATTCATGTATAGACGTGGGTGGGTATAGGAAAATTGTTATTCCGTGCCCACTTTATTCCACTATTTTGTTTATTACAGAAAGAAATTAGGAATAGAGAATCCACATCAAAGTTGGAATAATGATATCTATTTGCAAACATTGAGGTCAGTAACATTGATGAACTTGATAAGGGTGCGGAAAGAGAGGGATTCGAACCCTCGGTAAACAAAAAGCCTACATAGCAGTTCCAGTGCTACGCCTTGAACCACTCGGCCATCTCTCCTACATAATGATTATGCCCCTAAACCGAGTGAATAGTAAGGCATACATATTCTATTTGCGTAGGCGCACATAATCAATTGAAAGTAACAAAAAAAACTTAAAAAAAACTGACTTCGAGGCCTGCCGTAGGATAAAATGATTTGATTAATAAGTCCATTTTTACGTTATTTCGTACTGTATTGTACAATTCCTTTGTTTGGGGGATTATTTTATCACGCGATAAAAAATGAAATTTTAGATTTTAGAATGGATTGTTACCTATGACTAGATCTCGGATAAATGCAAATTTTATTGATAAGACCTTTACCATTGTAGCCAATATCTTATTACGAATAATTCCGACAACTTCTGGAGAAAAAGAGGCATTCACTTATTACAGAGATGGTGCGATTTGATTATTTTTTTTTTACCGATCTCAGTCTTAGGAGAAAGATACATTCTTCGGAGAGAAAGAAAAAAATTTTGAAAAAAAACCTACGCTTGCTGAAGGTGAAGTTTGGAAATAAAACAATTAATCCCTTCTGTCGTGTATTTCCGATTAATGCAGCCTCATATGCTTCAAATTTAGGTTTATAGTATTAAGCGAAAGGTTATACCTATACCTATGGGGTTCGGTTAATGCTACTCCACTAGTACCAATAGGCGGCATGGGGGAAGAAGCACTACGCTTAGGAATCAACAACACTCGAAAACTTTGTAAAAAAAAATAAATCCTTTCTTATCGGGATCGGGACTAACTAGAATGGTTGGGACAATAAACATCCATCTCGTTCGTATTTTTGATACCCATATAACCATCGAAGACTGTTGAAGTGACTAATTCCGGGAAATTTAGCAGCGTTGAGGACAAAGAAATTGTTGAAGTGACTATTTATCCAGTAATAACATACTTGATGTTAATAAAAGATCCTTTACAGGAAGGTTGGCTAGAGATTTCGTGTAAAAATACTAGTCCCGCTAAGTTGATAATGAGAATATTGCAATCTTTTTGGATTTGATTCCATGGATGTTTATCATTATTATATTATACACATAAAGGAGGAGCCGTATGAGATGAAAATCTCACGTACGGTTCTGGAACGGAGATTCTTTGAACCGAATGACGACCGTAACGGATGTCGGCTCAATCTGAAGGAAATTATGCGGAAGCTTTACAGAATTATTATGAGGCTATGCGACTGGAAATTGATCCATATGATCGAAGTTATATACTTTATAACATAGGCCTTATACACACAAGTAACGGAGAACATACAAAAGCTTTGGAATACTATTTTAGGGCACTCGAACGAAACCCTTTCTTACCTCAAGCTTTTAACAATATGGCCGTGATCTGTCATTACGTGCGACTATCTCCACTATAGAAAAAGAAAAGAACGAACAACTCCACTAATACTAATAAAAAAATAAATACTAGACAAAAAAAATAAAAAAATAGGCTTTCTACATATATATATCGTTCGAAACAACGATTTTTATGAGCTGTAGCAAAGAAAGAAACTTCGAGACTTTTTTTCTATGGATAAAAGATCTAATTGATAGAGGAAGCACCGTAAAGATCAATTAACAAGGTTTTTGGCCGATACAACAAGAACTGCTTACTTATATGATGATAGATTAGGAATCTACTTATGTAATAAAGTGGATCCCCTAAGGTTGTGAGCAGCGGTGTAGTATCAGATCCCAAAGATAGTAAGTCTTTTCTTATGAAGAAAAGTCTTTCTCAAAGATTCTATAGAAATTGCTATATCATATATGAAAGTATATGATATATGAAATCGAGATAGTTACCTTTCAGAAAATTTCAATAAGAACGAGCATTAGTGTTAATGTCGATGCTTTATTCTTCGGAAGGTAGGAAAAAAGATAAAACTAAAAACAAAGGATTAAATTCTTAATCCAAATTCAAGTTTGAAACTCATGTACTCTTTTCTTGTTCTTAACTCCAGAAAAAAATGGAAGATAAAAAGAATTGACTGTTGAGCCGTATGAGTCAGGAAACTCTCAAGTACGGTTCTAAGGGAAGGAATTTACTCACCTATTCCGACCGCGGAGAACAGGCCATTCGACAGGGAGATTCTGAAATTGCGGAATCTTGGTTTGATCAAGCCGCTGAATATTGGAAACAAGCTATAGCCCTTACCCCTGGTAATTATATTGAAGCACAGAATTGGTTGAAGATCACAGGGCGTTTTGAATAAGAACACTCTGTTTATTATTTTCTTTTTTTTATTCTAATATTCTATACTATTCGTCAAAACTTTCCTTTCTTCATTTAGTGTTCTTTTTTGATTTATGTTATCTCCGAAATATAAATAATTTTTAACAAAATCAACTCATTCTGTCTCCTTACATTCTCACCCCAAAGAAAAGCGAGATAGATCTTTTTCTATTTTATGCCAATTGGTGTTCCAAAAGTACCTTTTCAACTTCCTGGAGATGATGAGGCATCTTGGACTGACTTATACAATCGAATTTATGAAGAAAGATTCCTTTTTTTAGGTCAAGAGGTCAACAGTGAAATATCAAATCAACTTGTTGGTCTAATGGTATATCTCAGTTTAGCGGACAAAACAAGAGATTTGCATATCTTAATAAATTGTCCGGGCGGAGAGATAATATCTGGGATGGGCATATTTGATACTATGCAACTTGTAGAAGCAGAAGTACAGACAGTATGCGTAGGATTAGCCGCTTCAATGGGATCTCTTATTTTGGTAGGAGGAGCATTTACAAAACGTATAGCATTCCCTCACGCTTGGCGCGAATGATTCTTAATTTGTCGAAATAAAAAAAAAAAAACTATGTCTAAACCAATATATTAAGTAAAAAAAGCATGGCACTTCCAGTTCGATATGCAAAAATCATTTTTTTTTCAAAACCATTAGATTATATATCGAAGGAGTACTATGAAAAAGGGGTATTTACGATTTTATAGAATTATAATTCTAATACCCTATCTTTAGTGTCACAATTCTTTTTTGTTTTCATTTTTCATACCAGAAAACTTTTAACAACATTATTATTTTAATGGAGTTTGAAAAGAAAACAAAAAAGAAACTTTTGGATTGTTGAATACTAATTCCTGAATAAAAAACGACACTAAACTAAATAAGAGAGCAACGGAATCATCATATTCTTTAAAAAAGATTCTCAAACAAAAAAGAAAGGTGATTATTATATTTTGGATATATTTTTTATATTTCTGCAATGGGAAGGTAGATTTCCTATTTATAGTTTCATATTTATAGGAGAGCCGTATGCTCTATAAAAAAGATGCCTGTACGGTTTTAACAAGATTAGGAAAAACTCCTATTCTGTTAAACTCTTAGATCAGGGTGAGGATCAGGATAATGATCCACCAACCTGCTACTGCTTCGTATGACGGACCAGTAGTAGAATGTGTGCTGGAAGCGAATGAAATGTTGAAAATGCGAGAAAATATCACAAATATTTATGCACAAAGAACAGGCAAACCTTCATGGCAGATATACGAAGACATGCAAAGGGATCATTATATGTCAGCAGAAGAAGCCCAAGCCCACGGAATTGTTGATACGGTCGGAGATGGAGAAGATTTTTATCATACGTTCGGAGATGGAGAAGATTCTTATGATACGGTCGGAGATGGAGAAGATTCTTATGATACGGTCGGAGATGGAGAAGATTCTTAATTAATAAAAAATGGTTAAAAAGTCTTCTATTAGTTTCTGTTTATCCTCATTCATGCTCTACAGGATTTTCTTTAGTAATTACTCATGAAAAAAAAAGTAAAGGATAGTATTCTTTAAATTACTCATGATGAATTTATCAAAGTAAATTCATAATTATCCGGTTAGGATTGATCTAAACCAGCTCATTATATATATATGACTCACCATGCCAACTATAAACCAACTTCTTAGAAACACAAGAGAGCCAGTCCGAAATGTAACAAAATCTCCCGCTCTTCGGGGATGCCCTCAGCGCCGAGGGACATGTATAAGGTTGTATGTGTGACTCGTTTAGATCATAGACTAAAATATAAAAATCTAGTCTATTAATAAGAATTATTATATATAATTCTATTGTGTATAAAATTTATGGTTTCGATTGGTGCAAACCGAATCACCTTAATTTGTAATTTGAGATGAAAAAAACTTTCCCATTGGTAACAAATAGTTATCCATTAAGCGGGAAAAATCCAATTTTAAATAAAAAATTATGCCGTAAATTTTGCAATAATGGACTAAGAGGGTCAATTACCCAGCTAATCTTCATGCTTAAATACCGTTACTGTATAGTTCTATTTTTTGGTGAAAGAGCTATTACTAGATATTTCATGGGTAGAGGCCATAAGTGTGAACTGTACAAGTTCACAATAACATTGATTGAATGAAGATTCAATCAAAGAAGGAGCTCCGGTGTATAGAGAGGACCTCACCGTTTAACAAGTAATCATAGAAACGATGGAACCCACGATTTGGAATACCTAGTATCAGTAGAATTTCTTATTAAGAGGTTAAATACTTAGAAAAAAAGAAAAAAATCGTGGTTGGGAAGGTTATAGCAGCAAAAGCCATTGGAATTTTTCTTTTTTATATTAGAAGAATCCATTTTGTTATTAATAGACTAGGAAGGATAAAAGAATAACTGAAAGAAAATAGTTATTCATCAAAGTCTCATTTATTCAATGGCCAGAGTTAAACGAGGATGTATCGCTCGAAAACGGAGGACAAAAATGAGTGAGTTTACTTCAAGCTTTCGCGCAGCTCATTCAAAACGTACTCGAACTATTTCGGAAAAGAAAATAAAAGCTTTGGTTTCGGCTCATCGGGATAGAGATAGGAAAAAAAGGGATTTTCGCAGTTTATGGATAAGTAGAATAAATGCAATAATTGACCAAAATAAAAAAAACATTTCCAATATCTATAATCAATTTGTGTATAATCTCTACAAGAGTCAATTGCTTCTTAATCGGAAACTAATTGCACAAATAGCTATATTAAAAGGGACTTGTCTTTTTCTGATTGCCAAGGAGATCAGATCAAAAAAACTGAAGGAGGTTTTAATATGAACAATAATAACAACAATAATAACGTGGGCAAGTATGCCCTATTTCTTTTACTCTGTTACGGATATTATCATTATCTGGCAAAGGGACAACTACAACTACTTGCGAGGAATCTAATAATGGAATATCTTTGCTTCTACCTGCTCTTTTCGAATTTCTACCTTTTGCATAGTTGGTTTTGTAGAAGAGGAGTAGTGGGAGTAGTGGCCGACTCGCTGTTTTTCATGCTCGTATTTAGAGTGACGAGACTTTACATATTCAAAAAATGGTAATATATTAATATATCACTACAGGTCTCGCTCTGGCTGGTAAGTAGGAGTTCTACGACTCGATAATATTTCAAATAGGAGTGTTTCTAATAAGGAACGTTCTTTTATTCGTATTTTTTTTTCTTTTTCATATTTTAACAAAATATGAAAAAGAAAAAAAAAAAAAAAAAACACTATATATCACTAATAAAATTTTTAAAAATTAAATTATAAGGTAAGGAGGATTTCAAATCTAATGACAATGAACAGCATAAACAGCAGGCCTTTTCGGTTACCTTTGATTATATATATATTTATATATATAAATATTTTTATGCCGTTCTTGTTTATGTTGAAGAACAAAAAAATAAAAACAATAGGACGATTCAGAATCAGTGACTTTCAAACATTCTTCTTCTTGTGTTACCTTATATACATTTTATATATAATACAACGAAGAAGAATGCCAGGCATCGACTTACTTCTGCTGTACTGCTTGTTTTCTCTCTTCTTTGGCTTTTATGTGTTCCACAAGCCATCCTTTAGAGCCTTTTTTCAAATGAAAATAAAAATCCGTGAATTTATGTTATTTCTCTTTTTTTGTTATTTTTTCCCAGTGTTACAATTACTAACACTAAGACGAATTATAATGAAAGATGTGGTTTTGTGGCACTTTATTTATGCGATTTTTTTTATGGCGCATCTTCGTTTTTGTAGAAAAGGAAAAGGAATTCTAGTGATGGACTCACTGGTTTCGACTTTTGCCTTTTTCCTAATCTACTACAGATAAAGCAGTATCGTTAATTTCTTCTATTAGGATTCTACTGTTCTAAGAAATATAAGAATTCTATTTCTTAGAACATCTTAGAACAGTAGTAGGAATTCTAGTGATCGACTCGCTTTTTTCATATTTTTTTTTTTTTCAATATTACACCACTGGAATAAATATAGTATTAATAATTCAATAGTTAAAAAATGGAAGAACTTAGCTATAAAATAATTGAGACATTTTTATCCCATCCCTTAACTCAATTAGTAGTCCTCTTAGAGTCCACTTCTTCCCCATACTACAAGGGAAAGGGAAAATGTAAAAACTACCATTAAACCAGCCCAAGCAAGACTTACTATATCCATCTCAATTTTGTCTCCTATCTCTATCAATATGAAGAAATTTTTTTATTATTGTTTACAAATTTTTCTTGTATTATTTTCGTTTTTATTTTTCACTAAAAATTTGATAATATCTTATAATAATAAGGATTCCGTCATAACACCATTGATGAAACATCCAATTAGAACATCTAACAAGTTCTTACCTGATTTCTAGTAGAATTGAAAAATATTCAATTAAGTATAAATAAAAAATATCCTTGGGAGTAGTAAGGAAATGCATCGTACTAATTAGGTACGAATAAAAAGACCTATGTTTTATTTTACCCCCCCATTTCATTAAGTAAAAAAGAAAAAGTTTTCTATATCAACAAAACGAAATAAACTATTTGAATTCTCTTATTGATCAGGCGACACCCGGATTTGAACTGGGGAAAAAGGATTTGCAGTCCCCCGCCTTACCACTCGGCCATATCGCCAAAATAATACAAAAAAATATATCCGAATACCCCTCCTCCTCTCAAAAAAACAAAAATGGGTTTCTAAAATTCTTTTTTTTTTTTTTGATGTGTTTGTATCTTAAATTCCGTTTTCTTTAATTCCCTTTTTCTATTGAAAACAAATGTATACCTTTCAGTCACAAAAGAAAAGTCAAAATTTCAGCACAAATAGCAACCGTTAACTACAAATTCCTGAATAATTCTTGAATCTTAATCTATTATTTCTTAATGAGAAAAAAATAGAAATTGATAGATAACCAAACCAATCAATATTATTATTTTTTTTTGTTTTTAAATCTCAATATTATTATTATAACAGCAACTGTAAATATATGTCAACCCCAGAGCATGCATTTTCATTGTTACACATACCTTTATTATAGGGAATTTTCGATAAATTCTCGTGCTTTCATTTTTTTGCCAATTTTTCATTAAATAGATTAATGAATGAATAGAAAAAATAAATTAACACAACATGTGCTGTCCCGAACAAATAGGACTGCAATAAAGTAAGAGACATATAGAGATAGCTATAGCTGAAGTTAGATCTATGCATGTTTAATAAATCCAAGTCTTTTTATGCACTGCAATCGTATTCTCAAATTCGAAAAAAAAAATTGTATATTTTTTCTGATTATTTTTGATATCTTTATCTCATGGAGCCGAACAAATACTGAATTCATTTTTTGGGGTATCATTCTAATTAGAATTATGTAATAACATACTATACTACTACTATAAATAGAATTCATTTTTTGTTTTGAGATTCCCCAAGTCTAGGTGAAATTTATATCAATTTGTTTCGATTTATATTACAAGTTAGATTCTATTTGTTTGTTTTGTTGCAAATTCCAATTTGAGTATAAAATCTCCTGTTTTCATAAGTTTTCATAGACGTAGTTAGGTAAAATTTCATGTGATTCAGTAAAGTAAAAAGACCAGAAATTCCATTATTGCTAAATCTATTCATGTGATTCAATGAAGAATGACAGCAAATCATGGGATATTTTCTAGAAAATAAATGGAGAAATGGAAAATGCTTGGGGTTGGGAATGAAGGAATGTCTACACTACCCGGATTGAATCAAATCCAATTTGAAGGGTTTTGTAGATTCATTGATCGGGGCTTAACAGAAGAACTTTTTAAGTTTCCAAAAATTGAAGATACGGATCAAGAAATTGAATTTCAGTTATTTGTGGAAACATATCAATTGGTAGAACCCTCGAGAAAAGAAAAAGATGCTGTATATGAATCACTTACATATTCCTCTGAATTATATATATCCGCGGGATTAATTTGGAAAAACAGTAGGGATATCCAAGAACAAATTATTTTTATTGGAAACATTCCTCTAATGAATTCCCTGGGAACTTCTATAGTAAATGGAATATACAGAATTGTAATCAATCAAATATTGCAAAGCCCTGGTATCTATTATCGTTCAGAGTTGGACCATAACGGAATTTCAGTCTATACTGGCACAATAATATCAGATTGGGGGGGAAGATTAGAGTTAGAAATTGATAGAAAAGCAAGGATATGGGCTCGTGTAAGTAGGAAACAGAAAATATCTATTCTAGTTCTATCATCAGCTATGGGTTCGAATTTAAGCGAAATTCTTGAGAACGTTTGCTACCCCGAAATTTTTTTGTCTTTCCTCAATGAAAAGGAGGAAAAAAAAATAGGGTCAAAAGAAAATGCCATTTTGGAGTTTTATCGACAATTTGCTTGTGTAGGCGGAGATCCCATATTTCCTGAATCTTTATGTATGGAATTACAAAAAAAATTTTTTCAACAAAGATGTGAATTAGGAGGGATTGGTCGCCGAAATATGAACCGAAGACTGAATATTGATATACCCGAGAACAATACATTTTTGTTACCACGAGATATATTGACAGCTGCGGATCATTTGATTGGAATGAAATTTGGAATGGGTACACTTGACGATATGAATCATTTGAAAAATAAACGTATTCGTTCCGTAGCAGATCTATTACAAGATCAATTTGGATTGGCTCTCGTTCGTTTAGAACATATAATTCGAGGAACTATATCTGGAGCAATTAGATATAAATTGATACCGACTCCTCAGAATTTAGTGACTTCAACTCCATTAACAACCACTTATGAATCGTTTTTTGGATTACACCCATTATCTCAAGTTTTAGATCAAACCAATCCATTGACCCAAATAGTTCATGGGAGAAAATTGAGTTGTTTGGGTCCTGGAGGATTGACGGGGCGAACTGCTAGTTTTCGGATACGGGATATCCATCCTAGTCACTATGGACGCATTTGTCCAATTGACACCTCGGAAGGAATCAATGTAGGACTTATTGGATCCTTGGCAATTCACGCAAGGGTTGGTCGTTGGGGGTCTATAGAAAGTCCATTTTTTGAAATTTCTGAGAGATCAAAACGAATACGAATGCTTTATTTATCACCAAGTAGAGATGAATACTATATGGTAGCGACGGGAAATTTTTTAGCACTGAATCGAGATATTCAGGAGGAGCAGATTGTTCCAGCTCGATACCGTCAAGAATTTCTAACTATTGCATGGGAACAGGTTCATCTTCGAAGTA